AAGATTTAGTAAAGAACAAAGTTTAACTGCAAATTAAAAATTATATAATTTAATTATAAATCTTTTAAAGATTTAAATGTGGCTATATATTTATTATTTTGAAAATAATTAGTTTAAATTAACTTAAAACCTTTTTTGAAATAATTTATTAAATGACTAATTTAATCTTAAATATATTCTAAATATAACGCAATAATCTGCCAATTTAACATACAATATAATTATCTATATTAAAATATATTTTAGTATTAAAACCAAAAATAAAACAACTATAACACAAGGTAAGAAAACTTTTCAATTCAAGTATATTAAATTATCATAACGATATCGAGGAAAAACCCCCCGAACTCAAATTATTATAAACATATATATTAGCATAAAAAATATAATTCTACCTATAAACAAATTTGCAGTAAAATATGATATAAATAACATATTACCATACTCCCCTAAAAATATAAAAGCAAACTTTACTCCCCCAAATTCCACATTAAACCCTGAAACTAACTCTGATTCTCTTTCAGAAAAATCAAAAGGAGCTCGATTTAACTCAGCTAAAATAATAATAAATCAGATTAAATTTATTAAACTTCCTCCAAATAATAAAAAATGTCTCAAATTTCTATTTCTTGTAAAAACTTCATAACTATAACTTAAAACAAAAATAGAAATAAATATTAATATAAAAACCATTCCAACCTCATAAGAAACTATTTGAGCAACTCTCCGATAAGCCCCTAATAGCCCGTATTTAGAATTTGAACACCAACCTCTACCTAAGACACCATAAACCCTAATTCTTGAAACAGCTATAAAATAAATAATAGAATAATTAAAAATAGAAATATAAAAAAATTTAAAAATTAATCAATATATTATTATTATTAATAATATAAAAAAAGGAAAAAAAAAAAAAAAAATTTTTTTTGATAAAAATAAATAACTTTCATTTTTAAGAAATAATTTTACCCCATCCACAATTGGCTGAAAAATACCTTTTAAAATTACTTTATTTGGGCCTTTACGTAATTGAATATACCCTAGTAATTTACGCTCAAATAAAGTAAAAAAAGCAATTCCTAATAAAACAATTAAAATCAAAAATAAAAATATAAAATATATGAACTATTAATCAAAAAATATTAACATAGCTAAAAAAATAAAACATTTTTAATAAATTAAAAAGATTATTAATTTTCTTTTCTTTTACTTTCAAAATAAATACTTAAATATAGCTAAATAATCCTAATTATTAAAAAAAAATATAATTACACTCTAAATTTTAAAAAAATAATTAGTTTTTAAAATTAATTAATAGAAGCTAAAATAGAAGCTGTTCATTGTTAATGAAAAAATTGGCTTAACGCCCTATTAATAAATGTCATTAAATAGCTTAAATTCCAAAGCAAAAGCCTCTTAAGCTATTAGATACAAAAAATCGTTTTAATGAAAAAAAAATAAAATTATTTCTTTAAATATAAGTAATTTTACACACAATAATTATTAATTTTATTAATACAATACAGTTAATATACATTGTGAAAAAAAGCTTTTATACTAAAAAAATTATCAACTAACGTTAAAAATAAATATTTAATAATTAAATACTCCTAGCTATCAGAAAAATATAATTATATCTCTTAAATCTCCAAAATTTATATTTTAAAAACCTAAACTATTTTCTGGGTCTGTTTTCACAGATAATTTTTTTATTTCATAAATTAAATTAATTTATGCTTTTTTCATTTCTTTTTTTATTTATTAATAGTATTTAAATATTAAATATTAATTTTACTTTTTTTTTGTTTTTTTTATATAGATTTAGTCTATAAGTCTGCCCTATACCCCTACCAATTATGTATCAAAGCTTTTAGTTTTTTTTATATTTTTTTTCTTATTTATACTAATCACTAATATAATCTATATTTTAAATTATTTTTATACTTAGATTTTTAGCCCTACCTTTTCTTTTAACCTTAAATTTTTAAATAAAATTAGGCTATAATTTTTTTTTTAGATATTACCTTTAAAAATACTAGACTACCAACACTTTCATCGGTTATAAAAATCTACAACAGCCCCTCAAACAGAACCAAGGCACCCCATGCAATTATTAATACAATCCCTACAAGAACCGCAAGAACAATTCCTTGTATTAATGCCTTCTTCTATCCTTATCTCAATAATTTGTTTACTTTTTATATCTGTATCCCCTTGAGTAGCCAAAGTTGAGTCAATAGATTGAATAGAATTTCTTTCAGGACGAGGTTGCCTAAAAATTGAAGAATGCCTTGCTTCATTAAAAGTTGAAAAAGAAGAATCAGAAAGGTTAAAAGGATTAGAAAGATTAGAAGGATTAAAAGGACTAAGAAAATTAGAAGGATTAGAGGAGTTAAAAGGACTAGGAAAATTAGAAGGGTTAAAAGGATTAGAAGGATAAATTTCAGAATTAATTCTAGGGTTAGCTTCAGGACTAACTTCAGGATTAGCCTCAGGATGGGTTGCAAAATTAATCTCAGGAGGGGCTTCAGGATAGTCCTCAGAATGCACTTCAGCAATACAAACACCTGAACGACGTCCGTACCTAGGGATAGTGTCTGCAGCCGGGTCCCCTAATGAACCTTTGTCCCTTGTTTCTGGAGAAGCAGGAAAGGTAACAGTATATTTACCTCTTACCCTGTCTTCTGAACAAGGAGGGCTAAAATCAGACCCCATCCCCCTACTTATCGGAGAAGAGGGCAAAGGCATACACTGAGCTGATCATCGAGAAGAAAATAATTCAAAAAATCCTGATACTAAAGTATCAACATCACATATACTAAAAAAATTAAAAATTAAAGAAATGAAAAAACAAAGAAAATATATTATAAGTTTATGTGACGTAGGATAGCCCCCAATATAAATTTTAAAAAAACAAATTTTAAAAAAATTAACAAATCCCACCTCTTTTAAAAAAATATTAAATTCTTTTACTGAACGAATTAAAAACAAAAATCTTAATTTAATTAATTTAAATAAACCTCTAAATCTAAAGTGTCGTAACTTATTAAAAATATACTTAAATATTAAATACAAAAAATAAATAATTAAAAAGTACAAATCATTTTTTAAAATTGACAATTTTACGTTTTATATTAAATAAACTAACTTTTTATTTTAATCCAATTTTTAACTATATTAAACATTAAATTATATTTTAAAAATACACTTTAATAATTTATTAAAATTAAACCTAAAACTCTTTCCGCTGTTCTAAAAACAAAGAAAAAAATAAACCCCAAAACAAAATAAAATATAAAAAATTGTAAATTCAAAAAAACTATAATTTGATTAGTTTACATAAAATTCTAAACTGTGATTTTAGAGAAAGAAAAATAATTCTATCAAATAAAATATATATTACTTTTTAAGATCAGCAATTTTATATTATACACAAAATAAACCAACTTTTTTAATTAAACTAATTAAGCTAATTTAAACCCTATCAAAGATTAAATCATTCCCCTCAAAATTCACTTTAATAGTTATTAAAATTAAACCTAAAACTCTTTCCGCTGTTCTAAAAACAAAAAAAAAAATTAACTCCAAAACAGAATCAGAAAAAAAAGATATATATATGAAACAAAAAACACAAAAAATTAAAAACTCTAAAAAAATTAAACAAATTAATACTCTAAAAGAAAAAAAAATTAAACCTATTAAACCAAGTAAGTACATAACTAACAAAATTAAAATAATTAATTAAGACTATAAATTTAGTATTAAAGAAATTTAAATTCTTCACATTTTTCTGCCACTTTAATTTTTCTTTTTACTTTCTGCTTTTTTATTATCAAAAAAATTTAACTTTCACAATAAATATTAACTTTAATTTATAAAAAACAGATAAAATTAACATAAATATGAAATAAGAGAAAAAAAGCTTTTTTAATTCTGCTTTTTTTCTTAATGCTATTTTAAATATTAGACCATTTCACATAATAATATATATATAAGAGATTTAAAGGTTAGAAAGAGAATAAACTTAATTAATTATAAAAAAAGCCAAACTTATAGAATTTATATGCTAATATCCTTTATATATTTAGAGATATTTTAGTAAAAAGAGTTTTGCCTATAAATTTATATTCGAATCAACAAATTTAATTAAATAAATACAAACACTGATCATGAGAAAACCTTAAATATAGATGTTGGCATATATAATACATATATGTAACACATTTAAAAATAATCTAAAAAACAGATAAAATTAACATAAATATGAAATAAGAGAAAAAAAGCTTTTTTAATTATTTTCTCAATAAACATTAACTAATTGAATAATAAAAATAAATTACTTACAAATTATTCAAGTAATAACCCTTGAAACAACCCCAGTAACTACTACTAAACAACAACAATATTTTATTATTGTGTTAAAATTATTTACTGAATGACAACGAGATTCAAATAAAGCTAATTCAGCAGGATCTAACCTCTCTAAAAAAGTTGGAGGACGGCTACCCCCAAATTCAGCAACAGTTGAACTAGTTGCTCTTGAGGTGGTTACAGGAAAATTAGACTTATTCAAGCTGTGAACAGTAATCTCCCCTTCTCGAATCGTAACTAACTTAGGTGAATCAGGGGAAACCTCATTTATAGGCAAATCAATAGGAAGCTCCCCAGCATAAACAATAAAAAGAGAAGGAAATTTTAACCAAAGAAAACAACATAGTCCAATAAAAAATAATACACACCCTAAATAATATAAAAAATTAATTGAAAAAATAAAATTACAAATATTCTTATATATTTTTTTAAAATAAATAATTTTTATTTAGATTATAATCTTTATCGTTTTTAGCAAAAACATTCTTCTATTAAATCAGTAAAATAAAAAAATAAATATATATAATTTTTTAAAAGATTAAATGAATTATCATTATTTTAGAATTAGAAGTTCTTATATATAATCTTAATTAAATAAATTATTCTCTAATTAAAATAAATATTTATATTTTATTTTTATTATCTAGTCTTTTTTTACTTTCCAGAAAGTCTTTTTTTTTTATTTGGGCCTGCCTCGAATTTAATTTAATAATATTTATCCCATTAATGAAAACTATAAACAATTTTATAGCTAATTCTATAATAAAATACTTTATTATCCAAAGCATTTCAAGAAGATTATTTTTTCTAACAATTATTTTAACAATATTAAACAATATTAATATAATTTTAGTTAACTTTTTAATATTAAGCTGTATATGAATAAAAATAGGGCTATTCCCTTTTAGCTCTTGATATTTTCAAGTAACTGAACATATAAATTGAAATATATGATTTTTATTAAATACAATTCAAAAAATAGCTCCTTTATATATCTTCTCTATTAATATTATTAATTCTAACATTTTTATAGCTATAATATTCATTAATAGAATTTATGCTAGAATAGAAATTTGATTCCAATCATCATTTCGTTGATTAATAAATTCTTCCTCAATAAATCATTTTTCTTGAATACTCTTAAGCTTAACTTCTTATAAATCAAATTGAGAAATTTATTTTACATTTTATGCTTTAATATCTTTTATACTAATTAAGATATTAATTAAAAATAATATAAATACTTTTATTAACTTAATTAATAATAAAAATTATAATAATAATTTTTTAATATTTTTAACAATAATAAATTTTATAGGCATACCTCCTTTTTTAGGGTTTATCCCTAAACTTATTATTATTAATTATTCAACTTCTATATTCATCATTATATTAATAATTTTAACAAATATTATTATTATAACTTTATACTTTTATTTTTGTATGCCTTTAATAAATAACAAATTTAATAATAAGCTTATAGACGAAAAAACAAATCTTTTTTATTTTTATAACATTTTATTATTATTATTTTTTTACATATTATTATTTCTATATTAATAATAAAAAGATACCTTTATGCAAGGCACATTAATTTTGCAAATTAATTTTAAATATCTTTAAAATTAAATGCTAAATAAACATTCTTTTCATATTGTGGACCTAAGCCCATGGCCTCTAATCAGATCTTTTAATATTATAAATTTTCTTTTAACAGTAATTTTTTGAAAAATAATAATTATTTCAATTAAAATAGTTTTATTTTGCTTTTTTTTAATTCTGCTTACTCTTAGCCTATGATGACGAGATGTAATACGAGAAAGATCTTACCAAGGCCATCATACCTACAATGTCTATAATAGCATAAAGTTAAGAATAATTTTATTTATTATTAGAGAAATAATATTTTTTACTAGATTTTTTTGAAGATATTTTCATATAAGACTTTCTCCAGAATTAGACACAGGAAACAATTGACCTCCTACCGGAGTCTCTCTTTTAAATCCTTACCAAACTCCTTTATTAAATACAGTGATTTTATTATCTTCTGGGGCCTCAGTAACATTAACTCACTATAGCATTTTAAATAAAAAATATAAAATTTCTTTATTTTTTCTCAGTCTTACTATCCTACTTGGAATAACTTTTTCTTTTTTTCAATTTTTAGAATACAATTGAACAGAATTCTCTATAAGAGATAGAAGCTTTGGATCAACATTTTTTATAACAACAGGATTTCATGGAATACATGTAATAATTGGAACAGCTTTTTTATCTATTAACATCTACCGTCTTTTAATTAATCAATTAAACAATAAACATCATTTTAGATTTGAAGCCTCAGCTTGATACTGGCATTTTGTAGATGTAATTTGAATTTATCTATATATTTTCATATACTGATGATGATTTTTTCTTTTTAATATAAAAAGTATATTTAATTTCCAATTAAAAAGTTTAATCTTAAAAAAGAAATATTTTTAGAAAATATTTCTTCTTAACAATGAAAATGTTATATAATTCTTTATACTATAAAAACTTATAAAAAAAAAATATTAATTTTATTTTTTTAGGATCAAACCCTAATATGTTCTATTATACATTAAATATTTTTATAGTTTAAATAAAACATAGCTCTGAAAAAGCTATAATAAATAATATTATTATTTTAAAAATAATAATATATTTAAAAAAATATAGATTTAGTCCTATGCCCTCAAATATTTATTACTGATGGAACTTTGGGTCCCTCTTAGGGTTTTGTTTAATTTTACAAATTCTTAGAGGGTTATTTTTAAGATTTTACTATGAAAATAATATTGAAAATTCTTTTAACAGAATTAGGCAAATTGAACGAAATATTAATTTAGGGTGGTTAATCCGAGCTCTTCACGCTAACGGAGCTTCTCTTTTTTTTATTTTTATTTATTTGCATATTGGGCGTGGGCTATACTTTAAATCTTTTAATCTAAAATATGTTTGGTTGACTGGGGTAATTATTTTATTAATATTATTTATTACAGCTTTTTTGGGGTATGTCTTACCTTGAGGCCAAATAAGATTTTGAGGAGCAACTGTTATTACAAATTTACTATCTTCAATCCCATATACAGGCAACATACTTACTATTTGATTATGAGGCAACTTTTCAGTAAGCAAAGCAACCTTAATACGATTTTTTTCTTTTCATTTTATTTTACCCTTACTAATAATAGTAATAATTTTTACTCACATTTTATTTTTACACTCTAAAGGCTCAAATAACCCTTTAGGTGTTAACTCTAATTTAGATAAACTTCCTTTTCATCCTTTTTTTTCCTGAAAAGATATTTTAGGGGTAGTCTTCATTATAAACTTTTTTATAGCTATTGCCCTAATCTCTCCTTATAGCCTAATAGACCCTGATAATTTTATTCCAGCCAATCCTTTAGTTACTCCAGCTCATATCCAGCCCGAATGATACTTTTTATTTGCTTATGCTATTTTACGAACAATCCCTAATAAGTTAGGGGGAGTAATTGCTTTAATTTCTTCAATCTTAATTTTAATCATTTTACCTTTTATTCATAAAGACAAAAGACTAAATAAAAATAACCTAATTATTTTTAAGCTAATTTTTTTTACATGAGTATTAAATTTTATATACCTGACTATAATGGGGGCTATACCAATTGAAGCTCCCTACGAGAATATCTCAAAAATTTCAAGCTTTATTTATTTTTTCTTTTATTTTACCTACATTTAATTTTATATTATGATAAAAATAATTATATTAACCTTAATTAGAATTTTTCTTTATCTTATTTCAATATTTAGCTTAAAATCAAATAAAAATAAAGAAAAATTAATCTCTTTCGAATGCGGTTTTAATCCTTTTAACATGCCCCAAGCTTCTTTTTCCTTGCAGTTTTTTAAAATTTTAATAATTTTTATGTTATTTGACATAGAACTCATTGTAATTTTACCTTTAACCCTATTTAAAACTCAAAACTACTCACTTTTATTTACATTACTAATTTTATTTATTCTGATCTTAGGTTTAATTTTTGAATGGAAAGAAGGTAATTTAGAGTGACTTAAATAACTTAATTAAATAATAAAGAATCTAATATATATAGAGTTATTTTGATAGAATAAAATTAGTGAAAAACCACCTTTATTAATTAAAGATTTTTTTATTTATCAATAAAGTAAACTATAAATTTAAGTTACTGGCCTCATAAGCCAATAAAGGAACACACTCCCTTTATTTTTTATAGATAAACCTCAAAAAAAGAATAAAATAAACCTATTTTATTTACATAAAAAAAATCTTTTTTATCTAACAGCACAGCCTTGAATTAAATCAAAAATAATTTAAAATTAAACAAACAAATTAATAAAAATATAATGTGGCCTAAAGAAATAAATAACTCTATAAAAGTTTCTTTTTTAAAAAAATTTAAATCTCATCTTAAACCTTGCCCTCTCCGTAAAAATAAATTTAAACTATAATAAACTCTAATTAATATAATAATTAAAAATAAAATTATAAATAAAATTCTCTTATTTAGTAAAACTACAAGTAAATAAATTTCTCTAAAAAAATTTATTGAAGGAGGCGTCCCTATATTAAAAACTACTATTAATATTCATAAAGTTCTAAATACAGGCCTATAAATCAAAATATTTTTATACATAAATATATTACGCCTCTTACAACGTAAATAAAATATATTTCCTAAAAAAAATAAACCCCTTGAACAAAATCCATGTCTTAATATTATTATTACTCCAAATATCCTTCCTATCTGCGACCCTCTCAACAAACCTCTCAGTATTAATCCTATATGCCTAATAGACGAATAAGCAATCAAAAGTTTAATATCCACCTGGAATACACAAACTACCCTAACAATTAAAGCCCCTACTATCGAAAATAATATAATAACATTTATAAACAATTTTAATCTGTTTATTCTCAAAAAAAGACCTAAACGAATTAATCCAAACCCCCCTAATTTTAATAAAATGCCAGCTAATAATATTGAACAAGATACAGGCCCTTCTACATGAGCTTTAGGAAGTCAAAAATGAAACCTAAAAAAAGGAATTTTAACCAAAAATACTATAAATATTAAAATTCATAAATAGCCTCTATTTTTATAAAAAAAAACTCTTTTTTCTAATCTAATAAAAATCCTTTTTCTCATTAATAAAATTAATCTTAAAAAAATCAAAGAACCTAGTATTGTATATAACAGTATGTACATTACAGAAATAAAACGCTCTACTCTCCTTCCTATAATCAAAATTAAAATTATTAAAGGAATCATACAAAATTCAAAAAATAAATAAAAATTTAAAAGCCTATTCATAAAAAATCTAAATTTTAAAAAAACAAATATAATTCTTAATATCCTAAATAGAATTAAATTATTATTTTTTTTTTTTAACAAAAAAATAAATAAAACAATAAAATAAGACAGCCTTACCATCAAAAATCTGAGATAGTCATAAAATAAGACCAAAAAATCAAAATTAAAATAATCTACTTCTTTTAAATAAAGCACAAAATTTGCTAAATAAAATCTATAAACAAAAAGTATAAAAAATATTATTATATACTTTTTTTTACATAAATAATAGGCAATAATAATAAACAAATTTACTCTTCTCAAAATACTTATATAGATATCTTTTAAGAGTTAATAACTCTAAGATTAATTTACAAAATTAACATTTTCAATTAAACTATAAAAGAAAAATTTATGCTAATAACTATTAAAATAACTCTTATCCTCCTTACAAGTTTCTTTACTTTTAACTCCGCCCCTTTAACAAAAATTTTTATTTTAATAATAAATATTCTATTTATAGCCTTAATTTTTTCTTTTTTAACTAAAACTTCCTGATTTCTTTTAATATTTATTTTATTAATAATCGGAGGCTTAATAATTTTATTCATTTATTTTACCTCCCTATATAAAGAAAAAAAAATAAATTTTAAAAAAAGCATAGTAATTATAATTATTATGCTATTTTTTACAATCTCGCAAAAAAAATTATATTTTATTATTAGAACAAATTTAGAAAATAAATTTTTAAATTTTTTATCCTCTTTTAATTTTAGCTTACTTATAACTCTACTAATTTTTTATATATTAACTCTACTAATTTTTTATCTAGAGTTAATTTCTAATATAAAAACCTCTTTTCGATCAAAAATTAATTAACTGTTAATTATTATTTTAACAAAATAAATTAACTTTTATTATAAAAATAGAAAATTTCTTACTGTCAATGTAAATCACATATCTTAAATATAGATTATATTTTTATAATTATTTAAAAACACTTTCCAGTGATTTTACTTTGTTACGACTTATCTCTAATAAGAGAGTGACGGGCAATATGTACACTTCTAAAAACTAATTCAAATTAGCAAAATATACTAATATTACTTTTAAATTCTATTTTTAAACTTTATTACAAAAATAAATCATTAAATACTAATTAATGAAACTTATTTCATCCTTTTTTATTATCCACACCTTTCCCTAAAATTTATCTAAAAAAAGCTAAATTTATAATTAAACTAGTAATCAAAAGATAGAGGTATATGAAATGTAATGTATTAAATTATACAAAAAAAAGTAAGATTTTGGGGTTGACTCCTTTAAAGAATAAATTTCTCTAAGATATTTAAAAAGCCGCCAATTAATTTTAGTTTCATGTTTTTCACTTACTACTAAATTTTCTAAATTTATAATAGGGTATCTAATCCTAGTTATTTTTTTTTTAAAAAAACTCAATATTATTTAAAACTTATATAACAAAATTTCACCTTTGTTTATACAAACTATTAAAAATTTAGTATTACTTTATTTTTAAATTTTATATATCTATATTATTAAATGTTTAACCGCTACTGCTGGCACATTATTAGTCAATAATAAACAAACTTACTCTAAATTTTTTTAAAATTAAAAAAAATTTATTTTCTATAAAATAAATTAAATCCATGAATTATATAAAAAAATAAATTTATACAGATAAATTACCATTAATTAATAATTTTATTTTTTTTTAAATAATCATATAAATTTTATAATTAAAAACTCCTTTCGTACTAATTTAATTTTTAGTCAATTTATAGATAGAAACTGACCTGGCTCGCGCCGGTCTAAACTCAAATCATGTAGTAATTTAAAAGATGAACAATCTTCCTTAAAAAAATTCTACTTTTTTTAGGCTTACTAATTCAACATCGAGGTCGCAAACTAGTTTATCAATATGAACTATCCAAACTAATAACGCTGTTATCCCTAGAGTATTTTTTAATTAACGTTTAAAAAATCATTAAAATAAAGATATTTATTCTTTTTCTATCGCCCCAATCAAAATTTAATCTAAAAATAAATAAATATTTAAATTAAATAAAAAATTCATAGGGTCTTCTTGTCCCATAAAAAAATAAAAACTTTTTCATTTTTAGATAAATTTTTATTATTATCCCTAATAAAATTATTTTTTATTAATCCATTCTCTTAGCACCCAATTAAAGCCTTATTTCAATACCTTTGTGAAGTTAGGATACTTCAGCAATTAATTTAAACATTGAGCAGAATTTACTATTAATTATCCTCTAATAAAAATGTTTTTATTAAACAATTAAAAAATTTATTTGTCGAGTTCATTAAAAATATTAATCTTTTTATACTAATTTATAAATTTTTATAATTATTTTAAAATAAATAATTAATTAATATTTTTTAAAATATTAACTTTCACCTTTTAATATTTTATTTTATAACAAAAATAAATTAATATTAAACCTTCAAAAAATAAATTAAACCACTATAACATAAAATATTTAATAATTATTAAAATTATCTTTAATAATTAAATTAATTTTATACTATTTAATAAATAATAAAACTTAATTAATTTTATCTTTAATAACTAAATATAAAACCAATTATAAAAAATTTGAATCACATTTAATATCTTTATATAATTAAACAATTTATTGATTTAACAATAAATTTTATTATATATAAAATTCATATTTTTTTGGGAATTTATAACTCAAACAATTTTTTTATACAACCCTAATACCAAAGGTAAAGATAATTTATTTACTTAATTTTTAAATTTTCTTTACAGGCACTTAAAATAAAAAAAATATTATAAGAATATCAAAAATTAAAATTTTATAAACACTCATTAAATTTAACAAAATTGAATTATTTAATAATAAATTTTATACTAAACGAAAGAATTTTTTTCATAAGTAAATTTACAATTTACCACCTAATTTCAGCCATTTCATTATTAAAAATAAAAAATTATATATATCTCAATAAAAAATAACTACAAAAATCCCTCAAATAAGCCCTATAAACTGAATTAATTTAATTTTAATATTTTACCTGGTATTACTACTAACCTTAAATAAAATTTATTATACAATAAATAACAATAAAAAAAGCTTTTTTCTGAAAAAAACAATAAAAAAAGCTTTTTTTCTATGATAGCCAACCTATTTTCAATATTTGACCCCTCAACAAATATTTTCCACATAAATTGATTCTCTTTAATTATTCCTTTACTAATTTTAAAAAATCAATTTTACAAAAATAACTCTCGAATTTATTTTTTATTTTCTAAATTAAACTTATTTATTATTTCAAACATTAAAAATAATATTATCAAACCTTTTTACAAAAGATTATTAATTTTTTTAAGCTGATTTAGCTTTATTTATCTTTCTAATTTATTAAGATTAATGCCTTTTATTTTTGCTCCAACTAGCCACATATCTCTAACTTTAACCCTTTCCACTCCTTTTTGAGTTTCTTTAATACTGACAGGATGGTTAAAATCCCCTTCAGAAATATTTATTCATTTAGTACCAAATGGAACTCCCAACTTACTTTGCCCTTTTATGGTCATTATTGAAACTATTAGTAATATAATCCGCCCTTTAACTCTATCTATTCGTCTCTCGGCAAATATAGTTGCAGGCCACATTCTAATTTCTTTACTAAGCAATTTTTTAAGCATAAACACAACTTATATTTTTCCTTTATCTTTAGCTCTTAACATTTTAACTATTTTAGAAACATCCGTAGCCTTAATTCAAGGCTACGTTTTCATTATTTTAATATCTTTATACCTTTCAGATATTAATAATTAACTCAATCAAAATTAACTTTAAAATAAAATAACAACAATAAAAATTAAAATTAACACACTAATATAAACTCTTAATAACTTAATTAGTCTAATAAAAAAATTTATCTTACCTAAATAAAATTTGAACCTATTAACACTAAAATTTTCTAAAAAATATTCTCTATGATAATAAAAATACATAGAGTTTTTAATTAAAAAATTAAAAATCAAACCTTGAAACTTTATTAAAAAAAATATATTTAATATATAATTAACTATTAAAAAATTAATTTTTTTTAATTTTAAAAAAATATAAAAAATTATAAAACCTAATACTATTAAATTTACATTAATTAATTTAACCCTTACTCTAAAAAACCCTAACTCAAACTTTTCTATAATCAGCCAATTCAAACTACCCCCTAAAAAAACCACACCTAAAAACAAAAAAAAAAATATATTTATTAAAGATACTTTATCCCTATACAATATTTTACTAAAATTTTTTCTTGCCACAAAACTTAAATAAACTAAACGTAAAGAATAAAAAGTTGTCATAGAGGTTAAAATTATTAAAAACCTTATATAATACCCTCTAAAATTTAACCTATAAATAAACTCCAAAATTAAATCTTTTGAATAAAACCCTCTCAGAAAAGGAAACCCTATTAAACTCAATCTTCTAATAAAAAAAACATTAATAGCAAAAAAATTAATATTTAATCTATCAGAATATTTTCGAATGTCTTGATTATCCAAACATCTATGAATAAAAACACCTGAACACAAAAACATTAAAGCTTTAAATAAAGCATGGGTCAAAATATGATAAAAAGCCAAAATCTCATCTCCAGCTATCAAAACTATCATTATCAGACCTAGCTGAGACAAAGTTGAATAAGCAATAATCTTTTTAATATCATACTCTACTGAAGCCCTTAACGCAGACACTAATATAGTTAAACCTCTTAATAATAAAAGATTAAATACTAAAACACTATCATTTTTAAATAAGAAAGAAAATCGAATGAATAAGTAAACCCCAGCAGTAACTAGTGTTGAAGAGTGAACTAAAGAAGAAATAGGAGTTGGAGCCGCTATGGCTAAAGGAAGCCACGCTCTAAAAGGAAATTGAGCTCTTTTAGTAAAACACCCTAAAATCAAAAAAAAAAAAAAAAATCAATCTAAACCCTTTAATTGATTCAATAAATTTATATCAAAACAATTTATATTTAATAATAAAAAGAAAGAAAATATTATTCCAATATCTCCCAACCGATTAGTTATAACTGTAACAATACCTGAATAATTCCTATAGTCAGAGTTATAATAAATTACTAAAAAATAAGAAACAATACCTAAACCATCTCATCCAATTATAATAATAGGCATATTCAAACTTAAAATTACTAAATACATCGAAAAAACAAACAATACTGTTAAAAACAAAAACTTATTTTTTGTCTTATCCCTCCTTATATAACCTCACCTGAAATAAAACACAACCCTAGAAATCAATCTAACAATTAGTATAAAAAAATTAGAAATAAAATCAAAATAAAAATAAAATTTTATTTCAAAAAAAAAATTGAATCTTACCAAACTTCACTCTAAAATAAATAACTTTTCTTCTATAAAAGTTAAATAAATTAATAATAATAATAAAAAACCTTTTATCAAAAATACATACCTAAAAAAAATAAAATATATATTTAAAAGACTTAAGCCTAAAATTGTGTCGAAAACAATCACAAAATAATTTGATTTTTTAAATTAATAATACATTCAAGAAATAAAATCCTCTATAGGGAGAATTTTAACAGCAATAGGTATATAACTATGTAAAACTCCACAAATCTCAGAACAAGCTCCATAATATACACCTGGCTTCAAAGAATAAAAATTAATCTGATTTAAACGCCCAGGAATAGCATCAGTTTTTACCCCTAACCTTTGAATAGTCCAAGAATGAATTACATCAACCCTTCTAATCAGCATCCGAACACTAACATTCATAGGAATCGCTAAAAAATTATCGGGCTCTAAAAGAAACGCAAAATCCTCATAAGCCATATCTATGTAAATCTCATCATACAAAGTATTTATATCTAAAGCAAACTCTGTATATTCATATCTCCAAAATCACTGATGCCCTATAACTTTAATTGAAAACCTTGGATTAAACCTCTCTTCCATTAAGTATAGTAAACGTAACCTGGGCAAAGCAATAAAAACCAATAAAAAAACAGGCAAAATAGTTCATACAAACTCAATAAAATGATTTTCTATCAAACCTAAATTTAATTTTTTCGAAAACTTTACATCCAACAAAAAAAAAACTAAAAAAGCTAAAATAGAAATAATTACAATCATTGAATGATCATAAAATATTAATAACTGCTCCATTACAGGAGAGTTCGCATCTATAAAACCTAATTCCGCTCAATAAGGCATAAATTTGATTAAAACCTAAAATAACTTCCCCCTACTATTAATATAAAAAAATAATATTTTCTTCAAATAGATGAGATTTAGGCCTCCCCTCCATAAATCAATCTAAAGAAGCTCCGCTATAATTTATTCTAAATAACTCTCGTTTATTGACAAAACTTATATATAAAATAAGAATAAAAACCAAAAATCTTAAAAATCTCAAAAACCTGCCTATTGTAGAAATCCTATTCCAAAACCTATAAAATTCAGGATAATCTATATAACGACGAGGCATTCCATTTAACCCTAAAAAATGCTGAGGGAAAAAAGTAACATTAACCCCTAAAAATATTAATCAAAAATGAATTTTAGACAAATTATTTCTAAAATATATATTAAACATCATAGGCCACCAGTGAAAAACACCAGCAAAAATCGAAAAAACAGCTCCTATAGATAAAACATAATGAAAATGAGCAACTACATAATATGTATCATGCAAAATAATATCAATCCTTGAATTAGCTAAAATCACTCCCGTAAACCCCCCTAAACTAAATAAAAAAATAAACCCTAAATTTCATAAAGACACCACCCTTCATTTTAACAAAGACCCATACAAAGTAGCTAATCAAGAAAAAATCTTAATGCCCGTAGGCACCGCAATAATCATCGTTGCAGCTGTAAAATAAGCCCGTGAGTCAACATCCATTCCAACTGTAAACATATGATGGGCTCAAACAATAAAACCCAAAAACCCAATAGCTCTTATAGCATAAATTATACCTAAAGCCCCAAAAGTAGAAACTTTATTTCTATGAAGAAAAATTCTATGTGAAATAATACCAAACCCCGGTAAAATTAAAATATAAACCTCCGGATGGCCAAAAAACCAAAATAAATGCTGGTATAAAACAGGATCTCCCCCCCCAGAAGGGTCAAAAAATCTTGTATTAAAATTACGATCTATTAACAATATAGTAATTGCTCCGGCTAAAACTGGCAAAGACAATAATAACAAAACAGCTGTAATTAAAACAGATCAAACAAATAAAGGTAATTGCTCTATTTTTATTCTTTTGGGATGTATGTTTAAAATTGTTCTAATAAAATTAATTGCTCCTATAATTGAAGAAACCCCCGCTATATGAAGCCTAAAAATTATTAAATCAACTGTGGCTCATAGACCCCCTCTTTCAGTTGAAAGAGGAGGGTACATCGTTCAACCTACCCCCCCCCCTCTTCCGGTCACTGCAGTTAGTATAATAAATAAAGAAGGAGGCAACAACCAAAATCTTATATTATTTATCCGAGGAAAAGCTATATCAGGAGCCCCAATTATAATAGGTACCAACCAATTACCAAATCCTCCAATTATAGCAGGTATGACTATAAAAAAAATTATAATAAAAGCATGGACCGTTACAAAAGTATTATACCCAAACCTACACATTAACATACCTGTTCAGACATCGGTCCCCTGGTATACATAATTATAGCCTCTATCAAAAAGTTCAATTCGAATAACCACCCTTATAGCTGTTCCCATTATTCCAGCCCATAAAGCAAAAATAAAATACAAAGTTCCAATATCTTTATGATTAGTAGACAAAAACCACTTGTTTAAAAAAAT